CCAGTAAAATGGAAGAATTATAAATCTCCAAAATAATAGATAGAAATACTGCAAATAGAGCCATTGCAAGACCCATCAAAGGAGTAGTTCCCCAACCGGGAGCTACTTTACCATATTCTGAATTCAAGGGTTTCAATAAACTCCCGGCATTAGTTCGTTTTGGACGGCCAGATCTAGAACTACCCTCAACGGTTTGTGTAGCCATAATATTTTATATTCATTAAGATCTGTTGACTTTGTATACCATTCCGTTGTAAATAAATGATCTTATCATAGATCCATTGTGGTCTTAAAACTATATAATGTCTTAAAACTATATAATAATGGAAACAGCAACCCTAGTTGCCATCTTTTTATCTGGTTTACTTGTAAGTTTTACTGGGTACGCCTTATATACTGCGTTTGGGCAACCCTCTCAACAACTAAGAGATCCATTCGAGGAACACGGGGACTAGTCGAAGTAATGATCCTCCCACTCTTGGGAGGATCGTTACTTTCAATTGAGATAATGAAAAATCATTTCACTTTCTTATTTTTTAGTCGGAACTTTAGGCGGTTCACGAAAAAAGATAGCGAAAAAAATTATTCCTAGAGTTGAAACTAAAAGGAATGTATAAACCAATGCTTCCATAGATTTGATCGTGGTTTACAATTATAGCTTCCATACCTGTTTATTTTGGACCGTCTCCCGGATAAAGAAAGAACAAAATGTCAAATCAAGATTTATCCGATACCCCAACCCTCTAGTCAGCCAAATAAAATAAAAACGAAAAGTAACAAACAAAGCAATATTGTATCAAACTACCTGTCTTCTTGTAGTTGGATCGCCAAGTTTTTGGAATGTTCCAAATTCCACTTGAGCATCTAAATCCGGATCAATACCAGCAAAAACATCTCTAAACAAGGTTCTAGCACCATGCCAAATGTGGCCGAAGAAGAAGAGCAAAGCAAATGAAGCATGGCCGAAGGTAAACCAACCCCGTGGACTACTACGAAAAACACCATCAGATTTCAAAGTAGCACGGTCTAATTCAAAAATTTCACCCAATTGAGCACGTCTCGCATATTTTTTCACAGTAGCAGGATCACTATAACTGACTCCATTCAATTCGCCGCCATAGAACTCAACCGTTACACCTACTTGTTCGACACTATATTTTGATTCTGCCCTTCTAAAAGGAACATCGGCTCTAACAATTCCGTCCCCATCGACCAAAACAACAGGAAATGTTTCAAAAAACGTCGGCATACGACGTACAAAAAGTTCATGCCCCTCTTTATCTCTAAAGATAGGATGTCCTAACCACCCAACAGCTATTCCATCCCCGTTGTCCATTGAGCCTGCTCTGAATAATCCCCCTTTTGCCGGATTATTGCCGATGTAATCATAAAAAGCTAGTTTTTCAGGAATTTTAGACCAAGCTTCGGATAAACTTTGATTTTCGGCTAAGCCAGCACCAATTCTTCGATATATTTCTTGTTGGAAGTATCCTTGATCCCATTGATAGCGCGTGGGACCAAACAATTCAATCGGGGTAGTTGCTGAACCATACCACATAGTTCCAGCAACTACAAAAGCTGCAAAAAAGACAGCAGCAATACTACTGGAAAGGACTGTTTCAATATTTCCCATACGTAATCCTTTGTATAGGCGTTGAGGTGGGCGAACACTAAGATGAAATAGACCTGCCAATATGCCTAAGGTCCCTGCTGCAATATGATGAGAAGCTATTCCTCCCGGAACAAAAGGATCAAAACCCTCCACACCCCACGCTGGATTTACGGACTGTACCCTTCCGGTTAGTCCATAAGGGTCGGACACCCATATTCCAGGACCATACAATCCTGTTACATGAAATGCACCAAAACCAAAGCAAGCCACCCCTGAGAGAAATAAATGAATTCCAAAGATCTTAGGCAAATCCAAAGAAGGTTTTCCTGTACGGTCATCAGTAAATATGTCTAGATCCCAATACACCCAATGCCAGATAGCTGCCAAAAAACATAAACCAGAAAACACAATATGTGCCCCGGCCACACCTTCGTAACTCCAAATACCCGGATTCGTTACAGTCCCCCCAGTGATACTCCAACCGCCCCACGAATTCGTTATTCCTAAACGAGTCATGAAGGGTATAACGAACATACCCTGTCTCCACATTGGATCAAGAACGGGATCAGAGGGATCAAAAACAGCTAATTCGTATAGAGCCATCGAACCGGCCCACCCAGCAACTAGAGCTGTATGCATTATATGGACAGAAATCAAACGACCGGGATCATTCAATACGACGGTATGAACACGATACCAAGGCAAACCCATGGAAATACCCCTTATATCAACGAAAAATAGACACAATGTAACTTTATTGCATTGGAAAAAGCTCTGCTATGGACCCTTTTTTTAGGGGATTCTCTCGGGAAAAGAATTAATATTTGTTTGAATACTTTTCGTAATAATTACTTTTAGTAATAATGAAACTATTTTGTTCGTAGGAACAAAAAGAAGCAGATCTATTCTACACCCGATAAGTAACAATACGCAATGGTAGGGGGATTGAGACCATTTTATATGAGTGAATGTATATATATTTGTTCATCATTCAAAGGACTCATTTGTAAGAAATTTCCTTTATTCATTTTGTTTTCTTTTGTTATGAACTAGAATACTAAAATCAATAGTATTAGGCCACTAAACCCACTGTTACGCTTTCACATCAAAGTGAGATTATAGTACTTAATTTTTATTTTATTTAATGCCTATTGGTGTTCCAAGAGTACCTTTTCGAAGTCCTGGAGAAGAAGATGCAGTGTGGATTGACGTATAGTGCGACTTGTCAGATATATTGGGCATACGGTATTTCCCCGTTCTCTTCCCCGATCGAGATATCCCCTCTTTCGCCCGAGAAAGATTGATTCAATTATCAATAATTTGGAGCGTGAAGTGCAATTAGATCCATTTTTTAGGAAGGGTATAGGATTAATATTATCAATTAGCATAATTTATGGTTGGCTTGGTTAGACCAATCAAATGAAGTATCCAGGCTCCGTTTAGAAAGAAAACCTATTTATGATTACGACGTAATATCATATTTATATTATATTTTAGTTATTTCTACTTAATTTCGATATTGAGAAATAGAAGTGATCTGAAATTGTTAATCAATCGAGTAATATGATGAATGCGTTGAATATTTGTTGGAAAACATGAACTAAATTGAAAAAACAAATGGGGAGTCGTAGCAAAAGGATGTGGTATTGCAGCATTTGTCCTATATGTACAAATCTAAATCGGGCGGATCTTTACTCGGAGCAGAGTATAAACCTAAAAAAATTGAAAAAGCCCAGTCAGGAACAAGAAAATTACATCGCGATTTAGATTGTATTTCGATGAAACAATACATCAATGAGAAGTTTTTCAGATAAGTTTAGCTATTTTTTTTTTAGATAAACAAAGCAGGCAAAAACTCATCTTTCTTCAAAAATGAAAGAAAAGTTCATTTTATTTATTTATTTTTATGTAAGTTAAAAAAAACCTGTTATGAAAAAAAAAGCTAGAAACTACACATTGATTCCTTTTTTTCATGATTTTTGTTGAACCGTATGCATCAAAAGGTGCATGTACGGTTTCTAAGGGATATCATTTTATCCCAATCAACCGACTTTATCGAGAAAGATTACTTTTTTTAGGCCAGGGAGTTGATAGCGAGATCTCGAATCAACTTATCGGTCTTATGGTATATCTAAGTATAGAAGATGATACCAAAGATCTTTATTTGTTTATAAACTCTCCTGGCGGATGGGTAATACCCGGAGTAGCTATTTATGATACTATGCAATTTGTGCGACCAGATATACAGACAATATGCATGGGATTAGCCGCTTCGATGGGATCTTTTATTCTTGTCGGAGGGGAAATTACCAAACGTCTAGCATTCCCTCACGCTCGGCGCCAATGAGTTTTTTATTTGATTTGAGAGAAAAAAGAAAACTATGCCTTCGCACTATATGAAATATCAATATTAAGTAATAATAGCATGGCACTTCGAATTCGATATTAATTTTTTTTTTTAACCTTTAGATTATGTATCGAAAGAGTAGTATGAGATAAAAAGGCATTTTCGATTTTAGCCAATCTATCGGGAGGCCTATTTCAGCGTCACAAACTTTTTTGGTTTCACACCAAGGGACTCTTACAATATTTAAGTTAAGAAAGAATATTAAAATAAATCTTGTTTTTTTTATTTGAAAAAAAAAAAAGAAACTTTGGGATTGCTAAATAACAGACGAAATAAATATCTAAAGCAACGGAACCATCATAGTATTTTTGAACTACTTCAAAACAAAAGAAAGGGTGGTTATTGGATCATTTACCCTATATTTTATGTATTTTATATATGTATTTTATATTTCTTCAATGTATGTTAAATAAGGTAAGATAAAAAAAGTAAATTCCATTAGAGAGCCGTATGCAATGCGCAAAAGATGCCTGTACGGTTGTTCAATTATACCTTTTTTGATTTTTCTTTATCTCCCCATTTTTCACTTTCATAATGCGAGAGAGAAGAAACATTTTTTAGGTTATATCAGATATTATATCATCAGGGTAATGATCCACCAACCTGCTAGTTCTTTTTATGAGGCACAGACGGGAGAATTTGTCCTGGAAGCGGAAGAGCTGCTGAAGCTACGCGAAACCATCACAAGGGTTTATGCACAAAGGACAGGCAAACCCTTATGGGTTGTATCCGAAGACGTGGAAAGAGATGTTTTTATGTCAGCAACAGAAGCCCAAGTTCATGGAATTGTTGATCTTGTAGCGACTGGATAAAAAAAGAAAAATAACAAGGATTTCACATGAATTAGTGATTTGGTATTTTATCTTCTTATCGGATTAAATATTCTATTTATTAATTTCTTAATAATATAAATAAAAACTATAGAAAAAAAAGAATTCCTAAGCATTCGGTTAAGATCGATCTAAACCAGCCCATTATATATATGATTCAACATGCCAACTATTAAACAACTTATTAGAAACACAAGACAGCCAATCAGAAATGTCACGAAATCCCCTGCTCTTGGAGGATGTCCTCAGCGACGAGGAACATGTACTAGGGTGTATGTGCGACTCGTTCAGACCACGGACTAGGACAAAGAAAACAATTGATCCAGTATCACCGATCCATCCGTACCAGTGAGTAGGCTAGAATAGAATGGACGACCTCCATTAACTATTCAATATATTAAAAATCAATATATTAAAAAAAGATCTATTCTTCGATTGGGGTATCAAATGTATGGTTCCCGTTGGTGCAAATCCAATCACCTAAATTTGAAATTTCAGATGAGAAAGGATTCCCCATTGATAGCAAATGGTATTCATTAAGCAGGGGAAATCTTATTTTAAAAAGTAAAAGTTTTAGGCCTTATTCTTGCAAGAACGGACTAACAAGGTCAGCTACTCGGCAAATCTTCATAATTAAATACCGTTACTGTATAAATAGATCTCGTTGTGAAAGATCTAGTACTAGATAATTATGGGTAGAGCCAAAAAGTGTGAACTGTACAAGTTAACAATAATATCGATTAAATCAAGAAATGAAAGAGGGGCTCCGGTGTATAGAGAAGACCTCGCCGTTTAAGAAGTAACCATAGAAACGACGGAACCCACTATAAAATCTATTTTTATTTATTACTTTTTTATTTACTATGTGTTTTTGATACCTAGTATCAATACAATTTTTGTTTCTAGGTGAAATGCCTAGAAATAAATCGTGGTCGGGAAGGTTAGAGTAGCAAAAGCCATTGGAATTTTTATTTTATACATTGGAAGAATCCGTTTTGTTATTAATAGACTAGGACACGGGAAGGGAATAACTGAAAGAAAAGAAATCAATTAGTTATTCCTCAAAGTTTCATTTATTCAATGACCAGAATTAAACGAGGGTATATCGCTCGAAGACGTAGAACAAAAATCCGTTTATTTGCATCAACCTTCCGAGGGGCTCATTCAAGACTTACTCGGACTATTACTCAACAGAAAATAAGAGCTTTGGTTTCGGCTCATCGGGATAGGGGTAGACAAAAAAGAGATTTTCGTCGTTTGTGGATCACTCGTATAAATGCAGTAATTCGAAACAATAAGGTATACTTTAGTTATAGTAAATTAATACACAATATGTACAAGAAACAGTTGCTTCTTAATCGTAAAATACTTGCACAAATAGCTATATTAAATAAGAGTTGTCTTTATATGATTTCCAACGAGATCATAAAATAAAGAGAGTGAGGGGAATCTGTTGGAATGGTTTAAATGGAGTTCCCTGGAGAATGAACTCTGGGAAGGTAGAGTAGAAATTAGTATGATAAAATATAAAAAAGTCGGCAAAATGAAGAACCGCGTTCAATAAAAAATATTTCTTATTATTCTCCAATTTTTTTTTTTTCAAACAACACAACAATTTTGATTTTCTATTTTTAGAAAAAAAAAAAAACGTCAATCCGCATTTGAGTTTGGGTTTAGGTTGGAATTTTGTTGATTCAATTCAAGAGTCAACCTACTTTTTTTCTGGTTCTAAGACCAGTAGTTCTATTGGTTGACTCGCTTCTTTCAAATTGTTTTTCATTATTAAGAAAAGGTAACAGAGATAAAATACGAGCTTGTTTTATAGCAATAGTAATTAATCGTTGTTGTTTTAAGGTCAATCGATTCACCCTTCTAGATAATATTTTTCCTTGTTCGCTAATAAATCGACTAATTAAACTCATGTTTCTATAATCAATTCGATCCCCCGATTGGATCGGAGGCAAACGCCTACGAAAAGATCGCTTGGATTTCAGAAAGATTCGCTTGGATTTATCCATGGTTTGTTTATTCCTTATCCTAAAGAAAAGATCCTAATCCTATTTCTTTATTCTCCATCACAGTTCATCTAATCAAAATAGGATTGGGTTTGTTTATATAACAAATTAATATATATTGCATATATCTAATATGTCATTTTTGATCTTCCTTGGAACGGAAGACTGACACACGAGCGACCGAACCGGTTGGATCTATTTCTTTATCTCCCCGTGAATCGTATGTTTATAACAATAGGGACAGAATTTTCTCAACTCCAATCGACTAGGTGTATTATGTCGATTCTTTTGAGTAATATATCTGGAAATGCCCGTTGATTCCTTATTAACACGATTTTGAACACAACTCGTACATTCCAACATCACCGTTACTCGTACATCCTTACCCTTGGCCATGAGCCTCCTTTGATTTTTGATTCATTCAATTCTTAAATTTTCCGATCTGAAACGAGGAAGAAGAAAGGAACAAAAAAAACAGGTAACTCGAAATCTAATTATGAAAGAAAGATTTCGTTGCAATAAATCAATTATAGTAATAATACCAATGAAATAATAAGTAAGTAATATAATGAATGAAATAATAAGTAAGTAATATAATGAATGAAATAATAAGTAAGTAATATAATGCTTTCTAACTATATTACTATTACTTACTAGATTTCGGATTTTTAAGTGCCGTACATTTTTATTTTTTATTTTAGTATCTTCTATGATATTGTTGCCCCAATCATCCTATTTTTTTTATTAATTTTATTTTAATTTGAGCCTGGCCCGAGTTACTAGTTTCACCAAGTGGGAATCCCTTTTTTGTTTTTTTTGAATATACGTTAGAAAAAAAAGAAGGGGAGGTTTTAGTTACAGATATTTAATTCTATCTCTAATCCTCTTCCCCCCCTCCCATATTTACCATATCACTAACTAGAATGAAAAAAAGGGGAATATCAATGCATCCGGAAAAAAACGATTGATCTCTATCAATAAACCTGCTAAAGACCCGAACCATAGAGTACTTACTACCGGTGCCACGGAGAGATATGTTTTTAGATCTCGCATTTTTAATTCTCCTCCTTCTTTATTATTTCTAATACATAATGCTAATACATATATAACCAGATGTATATATGGACTTAATGACTGACCGCTTGTATTTGTACGTGGAATCCCTAATTCAAGTGGAAATGTACAACTTGAAATGTACAAAAGAGATCATACTCTTAAAAAGAAAAAAATAGGCCCCTTTAGGCCAGAACTTCTCGAAAAAAAGTCATTTTTTTACAAAGTCTCATATTTATTTCCTACTTTATATAATATATAATAGAACTATAATAAAAGTATTTTACTATTTTAAATATAATTATATTATATATGAGACCAAAAAGAATAAATGACAAGATATTTTATTTTGGTATACCAATGGAAGAAATAAAGATATGGAAACCAAAAAAGGGATTCTCTACAATGACACTGTAGACAAATTGAAAGGGATGTAGCGCAGCTTGGTAGCGCGTTTGTTTTGGGTACAAAATGTCGCGGGTTCGAATCCTGTCATCCCTACCTATTACTTATCTTCTGAACAGTAACGGGGCATCAATTGCGATCCATTAAAAGGAAATTCTATATACACAAAAAATCTTTAATTTTATGATAGTATATGTATATATGCAAGGCGTATCGGGGTTACAAAATATCATAAAGCGCTCTTAGTTCAGTTCGGTAGAACGTGGGTCTCCAAAACCCGATGTCGTAGGTTCAAATCCTACAGAGCGTGATCCTGTGTTCTTATTAGTCGCGCTAGATCGAAAATTATCGCCAAAAAATTGATCTAATTTTGATCTCCCGCGAATTAAAGGAAGTAAACTAGGAGGTCAATCAAAAAAGGGATGTTAATTAATCAAAGTTCTAACTGATCGCCACGTCTGTATTGTAAATATGCAGTTACAAATAATCCAGCCAAGGTAATAGGAATTAGACCTAAGACGATTCCAAATAGAAAAACTTCAATCATTTTAATTTGTTTGAGAGGGGAAAGGGGAGGGAATATCTATGCTTAACTTAAATAGTAATTCATATTGACTGACTATAAATCTCAATGACCAAAAATTGAAAATTAATACGGCACGGAACTAAAAAATATATGAATTATCACACAAATCTTTTTTTATAAATTGTTCATTTAATTAATTTCAAATAAGTCGTATCTTGCTTAGGCCGATAAATAGCGCCGACGTTATAGTCAAAGCTGCTAGTAGAAAACCGAAATAACTAGTTATAGTAGGCATAAAAAGGCTAAATGAAATTTGTTCTTTTTCTACATATGTTTAGAAAGCACTTCCCTAAGTTTCAATTTTTGAAAAATACTAGGATAGGCAAAAATACCAACTACTTGAAAGGATAAGTTCAAGTGAAAGTTTTTGATTCAGCAAGTATTATAGATGGTATTAACAAAAACAAAGTAACATAAGTAATAAATAAATTCATCATTTTGGACATTTTCGCATCCCGCAATTTTGAATCAACAGATTCGTTGGTCAACTCTTTAGTTGAATAAACTAATATACGTATATAACTAATATATGTATATACAATTCAAAATTCGAAATCTAAATTAAAGTAATAATTACGAACTTTTTTTATATCTTCATTCAAAAATGAAACTTTCTTTTTGAATAAAATTGAAAAATAATTTTTATTATTTTTTATTGTATCAAAATATAGAATCCATTATTATTATTTTTTTTTTTTCGAACGACCAGTGGACTCAGTAGTGGTTCATTCACATAATCTCGCGATTGAAACGAAAAAAGGATCACATGACCGGATCAATCAAAACTCGGGTTTACATTTTGTCCTTTCCTATTCCCCAGCTCTTAGGTCGAGAAGGACCCTCTTCCTTTGTTTGGGTCTAATATAACAATGCGTGCCTCGCAAATATTAATTATTCTTTTATTTATTCGTTATTCTCTTTCTTTCATGAAATACTATCTAGTACTGGTAGTACTGGGCGACTAAGCAATTCTTAAAAAAAAAAATTCGACAACTGGATATCTTTAGATGTTACATCTAATTGACTCGTGAGAATATGATAAGCTCCTTCCGAAATTATTTGAAAACAATTCGTTGTATTAAAATTTTTCCT